CGCTATAAAAATAGACCCGTTTATGAAACTTATTATCTGGATGGGAATCAAGAACAAGAAAATTCGAAGTTACAAATATTTAAAGAAAAAAAGGATCTCTTCCAATTTGAAAAACCGGTTATAACTATTCTTTTCGACCCTAACCGATGGAAACGTCCCTTAAGGTATATAAAAAAAAATCAATTTGAAAATGCTGTAAGAACAGAAATGTCACAATATTTTTTTTATACATGTCAAAGTGATGGAAAAGAAAGAATAGCTTTTACGTACCCCCCGAGTTTGTCAACTTTTTTGGAAATGATGCAAAGAAAGACATCTCTGTTCCCAAAGGAAAAAGTCCCCTCTAATGAATTTTTTAATCAGTGGAGTTATACCAATGAACATAAACAGAAAAATATAAGCAAACTTTTTATAAATAGAGTAAAAGCTCTCGATAAAAATTTAGCTCAAACTCTCATTAAAGAATCCGTTGTTCTGAATGTACTCGAAAAAAGAACTCGGTTGTGTAATGATAAGACTAAAAAAGAATATTTACCCCAAATATACGATCCTTTCGTAAATGGACCCTATCGTGGACGAATCAAAAAATTGTTTTCACTTTCAATTAAAAAGGAATTTTTTCGAAAAAATGATATAGAAAAGTTTTTGATAAATAAGATTCATAGTATCCTTCTTATTATTAATCGCCTAGAATTTGAACAGAAACCAAATTCATTTGATAGAAAAGCATGCGCAAAGCAAATGGATTATTTATTGAACTTAATCAATGAATTTGCTGTAAAATCAACATCAAGTTTAAATTTTAAAAGACCTTTTTTAGTTCCTGAACATGAACAAGTAAGAATTGATTCAGAAGATAGAATCCAAATTTTCAAATTTTTATTTGATGCAGATAGAACTCTTCCAAACGAGAAAACGATAAAAAAAAAATCTATTGCACTAAAAGAAATACATAAAAAAATCCCTCGATGGTCATACAAATTAATTAATGATTTGGAACAACAGGAGGGAGAAAACGAGGAGAATGGGGTAGAGAATCATCAGATTCGCTCAAGAAAAGCAAAACGTGTAGTTATTTTTACTGATAACCAAGAGAATACTGATACTTATAGTAATACCCAAGAAACTAATAATACTGATCAAACAGACGAAGTGGCTTTGATACGTTATTCACAACAATCAGATTTTCGTCGAGATCTAATCAAAGGCTCTGTGCGTGCTCAAAGACGTAAAATAGTTACTTGGAAATTCTTTGAGGCAGACGTGCATTCCCCCCTCTTTTTGGACCGAATAGACAAATCCCCCTTTTTTTCTTTTGATATTTCCGAACGTATAAACCGAATTTTTAGAAATGGTATGTGGACAAACACAGAACTCAAAATTTCGGATTCTAAAGAGAAAACCACAGAAGAAAGTGCGAAAAAAAAGGAAGAAGATAAAAAAGAAGAAGCCAAAAGAAAGGAGAAAGGACGTATAGAAATAGCGGAAGCCTGGGATAGTATTTTACTTGCTCAAGTAATAAGAGGTTTTTTATTAGTAACCCAATCGATTCTTAGAAAATATATTATATTGCCTTCATTGATAATAGTTAAAAATATCGCCCGTATGCTATTATTTCAATTTCCCGAATGGTCCGAAGATTTTAAGGATTGGAATCGAGAAATGTATGTTAAATGCACCTATAATGGCGTTCAATTATCAGAAAAAGAATTTCCAAAAAACTGGTTAACAGACGGTATTCAAATTAAGATCCTATTTCCTTTTCGTCTGAAACCTTGGCATAGATCGAATCCACGAGCCCCTTATAACGATCCAATGAAAAAGAAAGATTCAAAAAAGGATTCTTGTTTTTTAACAATTTTTGGAATGGAAGCGGAATTCCCTTTTGATTCTCCCAGAAAACAACTTTCATTTTTTGAACCGATTTTTAAAGAACTCAAAAGAAAAATTAGAAAATTGAAAAAGAAATGCTTTCTAATTCTACGCATTTTTAAAGAAAAAACAAAATTGTTTCTAAATGTTTCAAAAGAAATAAAAAAATGGGTCATTAAAAGGATTCTGTTTTTAAAAGAAATAAAAAAAGAACTATCAAAAATAAATCCAATTCTATTATTTGGATTGAGAAAAAGAAAAGTATATGAATTGAGTAAAACTAAAAAAGATTTGATAATAAGTAATCTGATGATTCCTGAATCGTCCATTGAAATTATACCATCGTCCATTGAAACTATATCTCGCAATTGGACAAATTATTCGTTGACAGAAAAAAAAATGCAGGATCTAACTGATAGAACAAACACGATCATAAATCAAATAGAAAAAATTACAAATGAAAAAAAGGGCGGATTTAGAATTCCGGATCGGAATATTCGTTTTAACAAAAAAAGTGATGATAATAAAAGGTTGAAAGCACAAAAAAATATTTGGCAGATATTAAAAAGAAAAAATGCTCGACTAATACGCAAATCACATTATTTTATAAAATTTTTCATTGAAAGGATATACATAGATATCTTTCTGTGGATCATTAATATCCCTAGGATCAATACACAACCATTTCTTGACTCAAGAAAAAAAATTATTAATAAATACATTACCAATAATGAAACAAATCAAGAAAAAAAGGATAAAAAAAATCAAAGTTTAATTCATTTTATTTCGACTATAAAAAAGGCACTATATAATACTAATCTTAGTAATAAAAATGCAAATACTTTTTGTGACTTATCCTACTTTTCACAAGCCTATGTATTTTATAAACTCTCACAAACCCAATTTCTCAATTTAGATTTTTATAAGTTAAAATCTGTCTTGCAATATAATGGAGCAGCTCCTTTTATTAAGAATGAAATAAGGGGTTATTTTGTTGGAACACAAGAACTTTTTCTTTCTCAATTAAGACATAAGAATCGTCAGAATTCTGGAATAAATCAATGGACAAATTGGTTAAGGAATCATTATCAATATGATATATCTCACATTAGATGGTCTAGACTAGTACCACAAAAATGGCAAAATAGACTCAACCACCATTGTATGAATAAAAATAAGGATTTAGGCAACTCATCTAAAAAAACGAAATTTATTCACTACGAAAAACTAAAAAATTTTGAAATGGCTTCATTACTGAATGAAAAAGAGAATTTTAAAAAACAATATAGATATGATCGGTTAGCATATAAATCTATTAATTCTGAAAATACGAAGTACTCGTCAATTTATGAATTGTCATTACACGTAAAAAATAACCAAGAAGTTTTTTCGAACTCCAACACAAATAAACGAAAATCTTTTTATATGATGGAAGGTGTTCCTATTATCCCTATCAATAATGATCGAGTACAAGATGATATTACAGATATGGAGAAAAATCTGGATAGAAAATATTTTGATTGGAGAATTATCCATTTTTGTCTTAGAAAGAAAATCAATATTGAAGCTTGGATCAATATTGATACTGACCCAAACAGTAATAAAAAATGTACTAAGGATAAACTTAATGATTATCAAATAATTGATAAAATGAATAAGCAAAATTTTTTTTATCTCACAATTCATCAAGATCAAGAAATCAATTTATCTAATCAAAAAAAATTTTTGGATTGGATGGGAATGAATGAAGAAATATTAAACCGCCCCATATCAAATCTTGAACGTTGGTTCTTCTCCGAATTTTTGATACTTTATAATTTGTATAAAACTAAACCGTGGGTTATACCAAAAAAATTACTTCTTTTAGATTCTAATATAAATGAAAACGTTACTGATATTGAAAACAAAAGCATTGCTGGAAATAAAAAAAAAGATCCTTTTATATCCTCCAATGAAAAAAAATCTCTTGAATTAAAAAAACGAAATAAAGAGCAAAAAGAATCAGCGGACCAAGCAAACCTTGAATCTGCTCTTTCAAACCAAGAAAAAGATGTTGAAGAAGATTATACGGGCTCGGAGATGAAAAAACACAAAAATAAAAAACAATACAAGAACAATACAAAAGCGGAGTTTGATTTCTTACTAAAAAGGTATTTTCATTTTCAATTGCGATGGGATGATATTTTAAATAAAAAAATAATCAATAACATCAAAGTATATTGTCTCCTGCTTAGACTGATAAATCCAAGAGAAATAACTATATCCTCTATTCAAAGAGGAGAAATGAGTCTTGATATTCTGATGATTCAGAAAAATTTAACTCTTACGGAATTCATCAAAAGAGGAATTTTGATTATTGAACCAATTCGTCTATCTATAAAAAATGATGGGCAATTTCTTATGTATCAAACCATTGGTATTTCATCGGTTCATCAAAGTAAACACAAAATTACTCAAAAATACAGAGAAAAAAACCATATTGATAAGAATTCTGATGAAGTCATTACCAAATATAAAAAGATGACTGGAAATAGAGATAAAAATCATTATGATTTGTTTGTTCCTGAAAATCTTTTATCACCTAGACTTCGGAGAGAATTTAGAATTCTAATTTGTTTCAATTCTAGGAATAGAAATGATATGCATAAAAATTCAGCATTGGGGAATGGGAATAAGGTAAACAGTCAAGTTTTGGATAAAAACAAAGGATATAAAAAGAAACTTATTAAATTAAAGTTATTTCTATGGCCCAATTATCGATTAGAAGATTTAGCTTGTATGAATCGGTATTGGTTTGATAGCAATAACGGCAGTCGTTTCGGTATGGTAAGGATACATATGTATCCGCGATTGAAAATTCATTAATTACTAGTACATTTTTGCTATCTTTCCCATAATGCAGCGGGTCTATGACGACAAAGAGGTGCACACATTCAGTGTCTTACATTCTATTCTGATACATGATACTAATTCAATGACATATCAATTCGATCTAGAAATGAATCAATAAAATCGTCTGATTTTAGGACTAAGTTTTTATCGTTTTAGAGGATGGAAAACAACCATCCTTTTGTATACCTTTGTATACTGTATACCTTTTCAAATTTTGAAATTTAAATCGGATTGATTTAATTTGATTTAAAAAAATTCGAAATTAGAGCGAAATTAAGATTATCTTCTATACCAAACTAAAACAAGTGACATTATTATTACTGATCAATAAAAATATTTATCAATCAAAATATCTTAAAAAAAGAAGGGGGGTTCGTTTTATGGTAAAAAATTCATTCATCTCAGTTATTTCACAAGAAGAAAAAGAAGAAAACAGGGGTTCTGTTGAATTTCAAATATTTAGTTTCACCAATAGGATACGAAGACTTACTTCCCATTTACAATTACACAAAAAAGACTATTTATCTCAGAGAGGTCTACGTAAAATTCTGGGAAAACGCCAACGCCTGCTATCTTATTTGTCAAAGAAAAATAGAATAGGTTATAAAGAATTGATTAATCGGTTGGATATTCGTGAATCAAAAACTCGTTAATTTGAAGAAGCATTTTGAATTATTTGATTTATTAGATCGTGAATTTGAATGAACTTTTTTTCGTTTTCAGCAATTCAATTCATGAAAGAGTGAATTAAGGAAAAACCTATGAATATACCAGCTACAAGAAAAGACCTGATGGTAGTCAGTATGGGTCCCCACCATCCATCAATGCATGGTGTTCTTCGACTTATCATTACTCTAGATGGTGAAGATGTTATTGACTGTGAACCAATATTGGGTTATTTACACCGAGGGATGGAAAAAATTGCGGAAAACCGAACAATTATACAATATTTGCCTTATGTAACACGTTGGGATTATTTAGCTACTATGTTCACAGAAGCAATAACAGTAAATGGACCGGAACAGCTGGGAAATATTCAAGTACCTAAAAGAGCCAGCTATATCAGAATAATTATGTTGGAGTTGAGTCGTATAGCTTCTCATCTGTTATGGCTCGGCCCTTTTATGGCGGATATTGGTGCACAAACTCCTTTTTTCTATATTTTCAGAGAAAGAGAATTAATATACGATCTATTCGAAGCTGCCACCGGTATGAGAATGATGCATAATTATTTTAGGATCGGAGGGGTGGCGGCTGATCTCCCTCATGGCTGGATAGATAAATGTTTGGATTTCTGCGATTATTTTTTAATAAGGGTTGCTGAATATCAACAACTTATTACACGCAATCCTATTTTTTTAGAACGAGTCGAGGGGGTAGGCATTATTGGTCGAGAGGAAGTAATAAACTGGGGTTTATCAGGACCAATGCTGCGAGCGTCCGGAATACAATGGGACCTTCGTAAAGTTGATCAGTATGAGTGTTATGACGAATTTGATTGGGAAGTACAGTGGCAAAAAGAAGGGGATTCATTGGCTCGTTATCTAGTCCGAATTGGTGAAATGGTGGAATCTGTAAAAATGATTCAACAGGCTCTCGAAGGAATTCCGGGGGGGCCGTATGAGAATTTAGAAATCCGATACTTTGATAGAGAAAGGAATCCAGAATGGAATGATTTTGAATATCGCTTTATTAGTAAAAAACCTTCTCCTACATTTGAATTGCCGAAACAAGAACTTTATGTGCGAGTCGAAGCTCCAAAAGGCGAATTGGGGATTTTTCTGATAGGGGATCGGAGTGGTTTTCCTTGGAGATGGAAAATTCGACCGCCGGGTTTTATCAATTTGCAAATTCTTCCTCAGTTAGTTAAAAGAATGAAATTGGCTGATATTATGACAATACTAGGTAGTATAGATATCATTATGGGAGAAGTTGATCGTTGAAATGATAATTGATACACTAGATACACTAGAAGTACAAGAGATCGATTCTTTTTCTACATTGGAATTTTTAAAGGGGGTCTATGGAATTATATGGTTACTTATTCCTATTTTGACTCTTGTATTGGGAATCACAATAGGCGTACTGGTAATTGTATGGTTAGAAAGAGAAATATCCGCGGGAATACAACAACGTATTGGACCTGAATACGCCGGCCCTTTGGGAGTTCTTCAAGCTCTAGCAGATGGGACAAAACTTCTTTTCAAAGAAAATCTTTTTCCATCTAGAGGGGATACTCGTTTATTCAGTATCGGTCCATCCATAGCAGTTATATCCATTTTAGTAAGCTATTTAGTAGTTCCATTTGGGTATCGCCTTATTTTAGCGGATCTCAATATTGGTGTTTTTTTATGGATTGCCATTTCAAGTATTGCTCCCATTGGACTTCTTATGTCAGGATACGGGTCAAATAATAAATATTCCTTTTTAGGTGGTCTACGAGCTGCTGCTCAATCAATTAGTTATGAAATACCATTAACTTTATGTGTGTTATCAATATCTCTACGTGCGATTCGTTGATATATAGACATAAACCTTTCTCTATTCTTCCTTTCTAGGAAAACAGTGGAATGAATTGAGTAGGGTTAGAGATCTTTATTTTTTTTTATTCATTATTCGGATTGAAAAATTCAATAAAATAGTTATATGAGTGAAAAAAAACAGCTTATATATATTATATAATTTAGAATATATAAATTCGCAGTAAAAATATTGAGTCTCATTTTCCATGTATAAGAGTTAAAGAGTTAAGCGAAAATAAACATAAACATAAGAAATCGTTTACCCCAAGATTGGTCGATTAGTCATCCTGACTTGAAGCGGGCTCAAAAGATCCACCATATTGATTTTTCACTATCATTTGTATGGATTAACATACATGTATTATCATAATGGAGGGTTGAACAAAAATGAGTGGATGGTTAGAAACACCAAGATATGTAACGGATTTGTAATGGAAATGGAAATTATGTAAATTATCCAAAAGGGCTTTTTTACATAATATACAAATAAAGAATACTAATTGGGGCTTAAAGTTGGTAGAAATTATTAGGAAGTACTCCCCAAGGCACGATTCCAATCCAGAGTATGCTCCTATCCACCGATCAAATACATAACTATTGGGAACGAAAAAATCCTTTATTTTGTAAGCCCTCTTTTTTTAAGAAATAGAAAGAAGAATAGGAACGAAAAAAAAAAAGAGAAAGAAACCCAATTCCAATAAAAAAAAATATCTTTTTTATCCTTTTCCATATTCATATATATATAGAATATGTATCATAATTCATGAATTAATATGGAATTCTTTTTCGTAAATAAAAACGACGGGTTAGTTATGTTAGTTATATTTCTACAAGAAGTATTTTATTGAAGAATTAAGTTATTACTCAACAAAGAAGAATTGAAATTTTTTAAAGAAGGGGTGAGATCAATTCAGAAGTACTTTGTTTTTTTTTTTATTATTTTATTTAATTATTAAATAAAATAATAATTATATAAAATTAATAATTATAACAGACAGAATTCTATTGGTCTAATTTTGGACCGTCCAATAAGGTTTGACCTTATCCATCCTACAAATGTATCAAGATAAAATAATACTTACCCGGTCCTTAGATTTATTTATGGCCTTCAAGGAGCCGTATGAGATGAAAATCTCATGTACGGTTCTGTAATAGCGATGGTAACAGTGATGGTATCACCGACTATGATTATCTAACAGTTCAAGTACAATTGATATAGTTGAGGCGCAATCAAAATATGGTTTTGGGGGGTGGAATTTATGGCGTCAGCCTATAGGGTTTATCATTTTTCTCATCTCTTCCCTAGCAGAATGCGAGAGATTACCTTTTGATTTACCAGAAGCAGAAGAAGAATTAGTAGCAGGTTATCAAACCGAATACTCGGGTATAAAATTTGGTTTATTTTATGTTGCTTCTTATCTAAACCTATTAGTTTCTTCATTATTTGTAACAGTTCTTTACTTGGGAGGCTGGAATATCTCTATTCCAGACATATATGTTTCTGAGTTTTTTGAAATAAATAAATTGGGTGGAGTCTTTGAAGCGACGATTGGTATCTTTATTACATTAACTAAAACTTATTTGTTCTTGTTTATTCCTATCACAACAAGATGGACTTTGCCGAGGCTAAGAATGGACCAACTATTAAATCTTGGATGGAAATTTCTTTTACCGATCTCTCTCGGTAATCTATTATTAACAACTTCTTCCCAACTCTTTTCGCTGTAAAGGAATATTCTATATTCACAATTTGTCTCAAACAAGAGAAATAAACAAACATAAAATTATTCATATATATATATTCACGATATGTTTTCTATGGTAACTGGGTTCATGAATTATGGTCAACAAACAGTACGGGCTGCAAGGTACATAGGTCAAGGTTTCATGATTACTTTATCTCACGCAAATCGTTTACCCGTAACTATTCAATATCCGTATGAAAAATTAATCACCGCGGAGCGTTTCCGTGGTCGAATTCATTTTGAATTTGATAAATGTATTGCTTGTGAAGTATGTGTTCGTGTATGTCCTATAGATCTACCCGTTGTTGATTGGAAATTGGAAACAGATATTCGAAAGAAACGATTACTAAATTACAGTATTGATTTCGGAATCTGTATATTTTGTGGTAATTGTGTTGAGTATTGTCCAACAAATTGTTTATCAATGACTGAAGAATATGAACTTTCTACTTATGATCGTCACGAATTAAATTATAATCAAATTGCTTTGGGTCGTTTACCAATGTCAGTAGTTGACGATTATACAATTCGAACAATTTTTAATTCACCTCAAATAAAAAATAAGTAAATCTCTTGATTCAAGAAAAAAATTCCAATTACTTTAACAATACTAAGGTTCGGTTTTTATTTATTTATTTTAAAGAAAAAAAGGTTCTTTCGTTTTGTTTGGTCAATAACTAGAAATTCCAACTATTAATTGGTTGATAAGAAGCGAGTCTAAATTTTGATTGAAAATCTATTAATTAATATATCTGTATATATATTTCGAAATAAAAAATTTCGGATTAGACCTATTCCTTCAGATAAAGAATAAAATTAGCCCAATAATTGTATCTACATTTAGTCCCATCTCTTAGAATTTAATTAGGAATTTCTCAAAAATTATTAAAAAAAATTTCTGGTCGGGTCTCAATAAAGTCATGAAAAACATTTCGATTTATTTATCTCTTATTTTACATATAATGGATTTGCCTGGACCAATACATGACTTTCTTTTAGTCTTTCTGGGATTGGGTCTTATACTAGGCAGTATAGGTGTGGTATTATTTACCAACGCCATTTATTCTGCCTTTTCATTGGGGCTGGTTCTTGTTTGTATATCCTTATTCTATATTCTATTAAACTCCTATTTTGTAGCTGCTGCACAACTTCTTATTTACGTGGGAGCTATAAATGTTTTAATTGTATTTGCTGTGATGTTTATGAATGGTTCAGAAGATTACAAAGATTTTAATCTTTGGACTGTTGGGGATGGGATTACTTTGCCTGTTTGTACAAGTATTTTTGTTTTACTAATGATTAGTATTACGGATACGTCATGGTACGGGATTATTTGGACTGCAAGATCAAACCAGATTATAGAGCAAGATTTGATAAGTAATAGTCAACAAATTGGAATTCATTTATCAACAGATTTTTTTCTTCCATTTGAATTCATTTCGATAATTCTTTTAGTCGCTTTAATAGGCGCAATTGCCGTAGCGCGCCAGTAATAAATCTCTAGAATTTCCATACAGTAATCAAAATTCAACTCTGTTCTGTGTTATTACATTTTTTTATCTTCCATTTTAAAATTGGTTATGTCTAAAAGTCAAAATAAAAACTCTTTTATTTAATCTATTACTAATACAATTACAATATATTTCTTTGTTCCGCACTTTATATTCTAGTCAATTGAATCTGTTGAATTGTTATTCAGTTCATATTGAAATGAATCAAAATTGATAAGGAGTTAGTCAATGATGCTCGAGCATGTACTTGTTTTGAGTGCCTACTTATTTTCTATCGGTATCTATGGATTGATCACAAGCCGAAATATGGTTAGAGCCCTTATGTGTCTTGAACTTATACTGAATGCGGTTAATATGAATTTCGTAACATTTTCTGATTTTTTTGATAGCCGGCAATTAAAAGGAAATATTTTCTCCATTTTTGTTATAGCTATTGCCGCCGCTGAAGCAGCTATTGGACCGGCCATTGTTTCGTCAATTTATCGTAACAGAAAATCAACTCGTATCAATCAATCGAATTTGTTGAATTAAGTAGTATTAATCATAGAAATTACAATATTCATAAATTCCAATTAACATGACCATACATTAAATCTAATCCATATTTTAGAAAATGTAAGAAATCAAAGTATCTTGGTTCTATCGTAAGGGTCGATCCAGAAGTAGATTGCTTCAAAATTTCTGGTAAATTATTGATTCATCTGGTGTCTAAATATATGATTCATTTACAAGTTTACTAGATCGAAAATTTCTGACGTTTAAAAATTTATAGATCCAATGTCACATTCAGTAAAGATTTATGATACGTGTATAGGGTGTACTCAATGTGTGCGAGCCTGCCCAACTGATGTATTAGAAATGATACCTTGGGACGGATGTAAAGCTAAGCAAATCGCTTCTGCTCCAAGAACAGAGGACTGTGTCGGTTGTAAGAGATGTGAATCTGCCTGTCCAACGGATTTCTTAAGTGTTCGCGTTTATTTATGGCATGAAACAACTCGAAGTATGGGTCTAGCTTATTAATACGTTTCAGAAAACCCTACTCGAATACATTTGATTTTTTTACCTTTACCGACAAAAACCCGCGCTCAAAATATATTTATTTCGAGCACGGGTTTTTCTGGTCCAAGTTTATTTTGTTTTTACTATGAATAATTTTCCTTGGTTAACGCTAGTTGTAGTTTTGCCAATATCCGCGGGTTCCTTAATTTTCTTTCTTCCTCATAGAGGAAATAAGGTAATAAGGTGGTATACTATATGTATATGCATAGTAGAACTCCTTCTAACAACCTATGCATTCGGTTATCGTTTCCAATTGGATGATCCGTTAATGCAACTAAAGGAGAATTATAAATGGATCAATTTTTTTGATTTTTACTGGAGATTGGGAATAGATGGAATTTCTATAGGACCCATTTTACTGACAGGCTTTATCACAACTTTAGCTACTTTAGCGGCTTGGCCCGTTACTCGAGATTCCCGACTATTCCATTTCCTAATGTTAGCAATGTATAGCGGTCAAATAGGACTATTTTCTTCTCAAGACCTTTTACTTTTTTTCATCATGTGGGAGTTAGAATTAATTCCCGTTTATCTACTTCTATCCATGTGGGGTGGAAAGAAACGTTTGTATTCAGCTACAAAATTTATTTTGTACACTGCTGGAGGTTCTGTTTTTTTATTAATAGGAGTTCTGGGTATTGGTTTATACGGCTCCAATGAACCGACATTAAATTTTGAAACATCAGCTAATCAATCGTATCCTGTAGCACTGGAAATAATATTTTATATTGGATTTCTTATTGCTTTTGCTGTCAAATCACCGATCATACCCCTACACACATGGTTACCAGACACCCATGGAGAGGCACATTATAGTACTTGTATGCTTTTAGCCGGAATCTTATTAAAAATGGGAGCGTATGGGTTGGTTCGGATCAATATGGAATTATTACCCCATGCCCATTCTATATTTTCTCCCTGGTTGATGATAGTAGGCACAATTCAAATTATCTATGCAGCTTTAACATCTCCTGGTCAGCGTAATTTAAAAAAAAGAATAGCTTATTCTTCTGTATCTCATATGGGTTTCATAATTATAGGAATTGGTTCTATAAGCGATACAGGGCTCAATGGGGCCATTTTACAAATAATTTCTCACGGATTTATTGGCGCTGCACTTTTTTTCTTGGCCGGAACGAGTTATGATAGAATACGACTTGTTTATCTCGACGAAATGGGCGGAATGGCTATCTCAATTCCAAAAATATTCACGACTTTCAGTATCTTATCAATGGCTTCGCTTGCATTACCGGGCATGAGCGGTTTTGTTGCCGAATTGGTAGTTTTTTTTGGAATACTTACTAGCCAAAAATATCTTTTAATAACAAAAATCTTAATTACTTTTGTAATGGCAATTGGAATGATATTAACTCCTATTTATTCATTATCTATGTTACGCCAGATGTTCTATGGATACAAGCTTTTTAATGCCCCAAACTCTTATTTTTTTGATTCTGGACCGCGCGAGTTATTTATTTCGATTTCGATCCTTTTACCGGTAATAGGTATTGGTATTTATCCCGATTTCGTTTTCTCATTATCAGTTGACAAGGTCGAAGCTATTCTATCAAATTTTTTTTATAGATAGTTTTTGTCAATAAACCAAAATAAAAAATACGATGATTTTAAAAAAGGTTCATTGTACAAAAAAAGTCTTTTTCGGCTTTTAAGTTAAATAAAAAAATTGGAATTCTATTATAAACATATAACCAGATATTTTGACATTTTGAGAACCATTTGAATCAAGTAATGGAAATGGAATGATTCAAATGGTTCTTGATGGTTGACACAAGGGTTTCATATCTATATGTATGCTGCCCTAGGCTTCTGGTTGTCAAGTACTTTATTCAATTAGATTCAATTAGATGGTAATGTAAATGAACCATAACTATGCAACCCTATTCCTAATAGATTAACCCCAAAATAACATATCCAAATTATAAGAAAGCCCATTGAGGCCACAATTGCAGAATTTTCAGTTTCATAATTTTTATTTGTTCGAATATGTAAATAAATCGCAAATATGGTCCAAGTAATAAATGCCCAAGTCTCTTTTGGATCCCAATTCCAATAGGATCCCCATGCTTCATTAGCCCATACTGCTCCCGAAAGAATACCTATGGTTAAAAGGATAAATCCTAAACTAATAATACGATAACTCCATCGATCCAATTGTTGAATTAATTGATATCTGTAATAATTCTGAGAAGAAATCAAAGAAGTGTTTTTTAACACATTGTTTCTTTCATTCACGTATTGAATCTCACCAAAGGAAAATGGCTCAGTTAAAGTGAATAAATTCTTGCTTTTACTAAAAATCCTTATGGATTTTTGAAATGTAATGACTAGAAGAGCTAGTGATAATAATGATCCACACAAAAGAGCTGCATAGCTCAACACCATCATACTTACGTGCATCATTAACCAATGCGATTGGAGAGCCGGTACTAATATTGCGGATTGATGCATTTCATTTAAAAGACCTGAAGTAGCGAAACCCTGGGTAAAAATAACACTTGGCGCCGTTATTGCGCTTAAATGGTTTTTATGTTTTTTAAAATATGGAATCATATGAATAATGGAAAAACCCCACGACAGAAAAATTAATGATTCATATAAATTGCTTAATGGTAAATGCCCAAAATAAATCCAACGAGTAACTAATAATCCTGTTATGCAGAAAAAAGTAGCTATCATGCCCTTTTCTGATGAATCATATAGTCCTACGATTTCATCGACAAATAAAGTTATCAAATGAATTGTAATTACAATTGAAATGATCGAAAAGGATATATGAGTTAATATACGCTCTAAAGTTGAAAATATCATAAAATTTATTAAAGGGGGGCCTCAATTATAGGAATTGAAATAGGGAATTGAATTCATTATAGGGCTTACTCTTTTAGAAAAAGCCATGCCGCCACTCGGACTCGAACCGAGATGCTCTAGCACTGCTTCCTAAGAGCAGCGTGTCTACCGATTTCACCATAGCGGCTTATTCAAAATCATAATAACCTATTTTTATTCAATCGTCGAGATTGGTAGGGTTAATTCAATATTTTTTTAGGAAACATTCAAATTGATGACTAAAAATTTGTTTCAAAATTAGGCATTTAATCTAAACGTTTTCTTTAATAATATTAATAATCTTATCTTTTGTTTATTAGTTATTTTAGAGTATCCTTTTTTTAACTTAACTAAAAACGGGATTTTTCATTTTGTAGTTTATTACTTTTTTATTACTTTACTTTATTTATGGTCTCCTGAAAATAAAACGGAACATTTGTAATGAGATAATTTTGCCATGGCTCGAACTAAAAAATAACAAAATGAATTCCATTCTCTAATGTTTTAACCTGAGCAATAACAATATAAAATGGAATTCATTTTGTTTTAATAAAAATGAAATAGTAATTTAGATTAGAATCTATTATTATTAGATTAATATTATTTATAGTCTTGATAACTTATAAATTTTATAAAAAAATTATAACAAAAATGAGAATCATTTTTTTGAATTAGACCTATTCATATTATTTAGTCTATTGTTTTATTATTTATTTGTCACACAAAAAAAACTTTTTGAGTTACCGGTAGAAAGAGATTTCGCTAATGAAAAAGCTTTCAATGCTGCCCAATATCCTTTCTTTTTCCAAAGATTTTTACGAATACGTTTTTTTGAACTAGAGGTGCGCTTTTTTGGAACTGCCATTTTAAAATTAGAATCGGTTCATCGGTTGGATGTGAAAGACATCTAGTGTTCAAAATCAATTGTTCTTTACTATATCTCTAGCTAGCTATTCTATAAATTGCACTCCCTTCATCATAAAAGGTGTTTGGAAAAATTGTTTAAAATATTACTAAGAACAATACGATCTACTATGCCAAATAGAATAGATGCCAAATAGAATAGATTGAAGTTGATAAAATCAAAAATACAAACAAAAGGGGTTTGGGGTCTTTACTTTCTATTTTTGTCATGTTACATTCTTACATGTAATAAAATACATGGAAAGGTTTAAAAACGACATGGAAAAGTTTAAAAACTCAATTCCTCTTTCTGCTTAATATTAATTAATATTAATAAAAAAAACTGGAATAATTTTTCTTTTTTTTTTTTATATTAAAAAAATTGGTCAAGTTCGAAGAAAGAGGACACTTAATTTTAATTTTTAAACTTGAATGGTCCTATGTAGTTAATTGATTAAAATATACAAAACACTTTCTAAAACTAAAATAAAAGCCTTTTTTTTTGCCCCTCCGTTTTTATTTTACATAAAAAAGTCTAGGATAGCAAAGCATTTCCTATAAATAGTTTTTATTGTAATCGAAGACAATCAATTAGTTCTAAAAAAATTCGTTAATGATTGGGAATAACCGAACCAAACTGCAATAAATAGGTTTTATGAGTCAAGTTATGGGCCCTATTATGATTCCTATTAACTACCTTTTTGCTGTCATTATTTAGCCTTGCTCTATAGATATAAATAAATTATTGTAATACGTAATAATTAGATCGAAATTGCAATTTTTCGTTTTTATCTTCATCAAATTTCATATTACCAATTCAATATTAATAATAAATTTAATAATAAACTAATAATAACTTAAAGTACATATTTATTTTTCGCTCGTAACTTGTTTATATCATTTGACTAACCCTAATTCTTCATCTTCATTTGAAATATTTGAAGTAGTTTGGAAAGATTCCGAATAATTAAGGCTGGAAAATGAAATTATATTTAAGTTATATTTTATATATCTTAATTTTTTTATTAATCGACCGCTTTCAAAAGAAAAGAAATAAGAACTGGTGAATCAGAAACAATTAATTAAGATAATTTTTTTATTTATTTTTATATGGAATATACATATCAATATTCATGGATTATACCGTTCATTCCACTTCCAGTTCCTATGTTAATAGGAGCAGGACTTCTACTTTTTCCAACGGCAACTAAAAATCTTCGCCGTATGTGGGCTTTTCCGAGTGTTTTATTATTAAGTATAATTATGATTTTTTCAGCCCATTTCTTTATTCAGCAACTAAATAACAATTCTGTCTATCAATATGTATGGTCTTGGACCATCAATAATGATTTTTCTTTAGAGTTCGGCTCCTTAATCGACCCACTTACTTCTATTATGTCAATATTAATAACTAGTGTTGGGGTTATGGTTCTTATTTATAGTGATAATTATATGTCTCATGATCGAGGATACGTGAGATTTTTTGCTTATATGAGTTTTTTCAATACTTCAATGTTGGGATTAGTTACTAGTTCTAATTTAATACAAATTTATATTTTTTGGGAATTGGTTGGAATGTGTTCTTATCTATTAATAGGTTTTTGGTTCACCCGACCCAGTGCGGCGAATGCTTGTCAAAAAGCGTTTGTAACTAATCGTGTTGGAGATTTTGGGTTATTATTAGGAATTTTAGGTTTTTATTGGATAACAGGTAGTTTTGAATTTCGGGATTTGTTTGAAATATTCAATAATTTGGTTTATAATAATGAAGTTAATCCTTTATTTGTTACTTTCTGTGCTTTCCTATTATTTGCGGGCGCCGTTGCTAAATCTGCCCAATTTCCCCTTCATGTCTGGTTACCCGATGCCATGGAAGGGCCTACCCCTATTTCAGCTCTTATACATGCTGCTACCATGGTAGCAGCAGGAATTTTTCTTGTAGCTAGGCTTCTTCCTCTTTTCATAGTTATACCTTATATATTAAATCTAATATCTTTGATAGGTATAATAACATTATTTTTAGGAGCTACTTTAGCTCTTGCTCAAAAAGATATTAAGAGAGGTTTAGCTTATTCTACAATGTCTCAATTGGGTTATATGATGTTAGCTTTAGGTATGGGTTCTTATCGAGCTGCTTTATTTCATT